TCTAATATTATCGATACTAATATGCCCGATCAACTAGACGAAGTAGCTTTGATACGTTATTCACAACAATCGGACTTTCGGCGGGGTATAATCAAAGGTTCTATGCGAGCTCAAAGGCGTAAAATAGTTATTTCAGAATTGTTTCAAGCAAATGTCCATTCCCCTGTTTTTTTTGACAGATTACAAAAATCTCGTCTTTTTTCTTTTGATATTTCCGGATTTATTAAAGGAATTTTTCGAAATTGGCTGTGTAAGGGAGAAACATTCAAAATAGTAGAGTATACAAAAGAACAAACAAAAAGAGAAGAAAAAAAAGAAAAGAACAAAAGAAACGAAAAAGTGCGAATAGGGATAGCAGAGGCCTGGGATAGCATTCCACTTGCGCAAGTAATAAGAGGTTGTATGTTAATAACTCAATCTATTTTTAGAAAAAGTATTTTATTACCTTTATTAATAATTACAAAAAATATTGGCCGTATACTACTATTCCAACTTACTGAATGGGCTGAGGATTTCCAGGAATGGAATAGAGAGATACATCTTAAATGTACCTATAATGGTGTTCCATTATCAGAAACAGAATTTCCAAAAAGTTGGTTGACAGACGGTATTCAGATAAAAATACTGTTTCCTTTCTGTCTGAAACCTTGGCGCAAATCAAAACCACGATTCTCTCAGAAAGATCTAACGAAAAAGAAAAAAGATGATTTTTGTTTTTTAACAATTTGGGGAATGGAAGCGGAACTTCCTTTTGGTCCGCCCCGAAAACGTCCTTCTTTTTTTAAACCCATTTTTAAGGAATTAAAAAAACAAATAGCAAAAGGTAAAAAGAAGTATTTTCGAGTTCTAACTATTTTCAAAGAAAAAACGAAATTTCTTCGAAACGTTTCAAAAGAACTAAAAAAATGGGTTCTCGGAGGCGTTTTTTTTATAAAAAAAATAACAAAAGAACTTTCAAAAGTAAATCCAATTCTATTGTTTAGATTAAAAGAAGTATATAAATCAAGCGAACTTAAAGATGAAAAAGATTCTAGGATAAACAATCAGATAATTCACGAATCATTTAGTCAAATTGCATCTCGGAGTTGGACAAATTCCCCGTTGATAGAAAAAAAAATGAAGGATCTCACTGATAGAACAAGTACAATCCGAAATAAAATAGAAAGAATCTCAAAAGAGAAAAAAAAAGTAACTCCAAGAATAAATAATCTTAGTCCTAAGAAAACAAGTTCTAATGCTAAAAGATTTGAAAAATGGCAAATAATAAAAAGAAGAAATGCTCGATTAATCTATAAACTACCCTCCTTTTTAAAAATTTTCATTGAAAAAATCTACACAGATACATTTTTTTTTACCATTAATATTCCCAGAATAAATACAGAACTTTTTACTAAATTAACAAAAAAATTTATTGATAAATCGATTTACAATAATGAACGAAAACAAGCAAAAATAAAAAAAAAAAATAAAACCCCAATTTCGTTTATTTCAGCTATACAAAAGCCACTTGATAAGATTAGAAATATTAAAATTAAAGAAAATTCATGTATTTTTGATGACTTATCCTACATGTCACAAGCCTATGTATTTTACAAATTATCACAAATCAAAATTAGTAACTCAGTAAGATCTGTTGTTCAATATCAAAGAATACCCCCCTTTCTTAAGCCTAAAATAAAAGATTCTTTTGAAAGACAAGGAGTGGTTAATTTGAAATTAGCAAATAAGAAACTTCCAGGCTATGAAACGAATCAATGGAAAAACTGGTTAAGGGGGCATTTTCAATACCATTTATCTCAGATCAGATGGTCAAGATTAATACCAGAAAAAAGGCGAACTAAAGTTCGCCGGCGCTGTATAGCTAAAAAGGGAAATTTAAGCAAGGGGCATTCATATGAAAAAAACCTATTAGTCGGTTCCAGAAAACAATCTCAATCTGAAGTAGATTTTTTAGCTAATGAAAAAGATAATTTTCGAAAATCCTATAAATCTTATAGATATAATCTTTTATCATATAAATTTATTAATTCTGAAAATAAAACGGAATGCTTTTTTTATAGACCTCCCTTTGAAGGAAATAAGAACCAAGAAATTTCTTATACTTATAACAAGACCAAAAAAGTCCTTTTTGATATACGAAGGAACATTCGTATTCAAAATGATCTAGGGCAGGTTGATATTCCATATATGGAAAAACCAGCCGATAGAAAATATTTTGATTGGAAAATTTTCAATTTTTCTCTTAGAGAAAAAGTGGATATTGAGGCCTGGATGAGAATTGATACCAATAGGAACAAAAATGCTCAAATTCGTACTAACAATTCTCAAATAATTTCTAAAAAAGATATTTTTTATCTTATGATTCCAGAAAGCAATTCACTAAACTCTCACAAGGGGGTTTTTGATTGGATGGGAATGAATGAAAAAATACTAAAGCGTCCTATATTGAATCTGGGATTTTGGCTCTTCCCAGAATTTGTGTTACTTTATAAAGCATATAAAATGAAACCTTGGTTTATACCAAGCAAATTACTTCTTTTAAATAGTAGTAAAAATAAAAAGATTAATGAAAAGAAAAAGAGAAATTTGTTGATAGCATTAAATAAAAAGCATCGAAATGAAGAAGAACCCATAAGTCAAGGAGATTGCGAATCCGTTCTCCCACAACAAAAAGATATTGAAGAAAAGTATGCAAGCTCGGACATGCAAAAGGGAAAAACTAAAAAACAATACAAAAGAAATACAGAAACAGAACTAGATTTCTTCCTGAAACGTTATTTGATTTTTCAATTAAGATGGGACGCAACTTTGAATCAAAGAATGATCAATAATATCAAGGTCTACTGTCTCCTGCTTAGACTGATAGATCCAAGAAAAATTACTATATCCTCCATTCAAAAGAGAGAAATTTGTTTGGATATAATGTTGATTCAAAATAATTTAACTCTCTCAGAATTGATGAAAAAAGGAGTATTGATCGTAGAACCACTTCGTTTGGCTGGCAAAAAAGATGGACAATTTATTATGTACCAAACCATAGGTATTTCGTTGCTTCATAAGAGTAAGGATCAAATTAATCAAAAATATCAAGAGCAAAGATCTGTTTCTAAGAAACATTTTGATGAAACTATTTTACCACATCAAAGAATAACTGAAAATAGAGAAAAAAAGAATTTTGATTTACTTGTTCCGGAAAATATTTTATCGTTTAAACGTCGTAGAAAAGTTAGAATTCTAATTTGTTTCGGTTCAAAGAATAGAAATTATATAGATAGAAATCCAGTATTTTGGAATGAAAAGAACGTACCAAAAAGCAGCCGAGTTTCACACGACAATACCCATCTCGATAGAGAAAAAAATGAATTAATGAAATTAAAGCTTTTTCTTTGGCCTAATTATCGATTAGAAGATTTAGCTTGTATGAATCGTTATTGTTTTGATACCAACAATGGCAGTCGTTTCAATATGTTAAGAATATACTTGTATCCACGATTGCAATTCTGCGACTAACGCACTATTTCTATATACCCTATAATTATATAATTATATATAGGGTATATAGAAATTAAACAAATATCCTGATCACGTGCTTTTCTTGTCTCACATCTCATTCTAGTATCTAATATAAAATGACTATGAATAAAATTTTAATTAGATCTCAAAATTAATTAACAGAAGTTTCTGAATTTGAGGTCTTCGGCGCGAAAATGTACCGATTTTTTCTAGTCCTATAGAAATCAAATTTCAAATTTGATTGGTTGGTTTCAATTCAGAAAATTAGGAGTTATTTGAATTAAATTATTGTATATCCCACAGAGAAATTAATAGCATTATTATTATTGATCGGTAAAAGTCATATCTGTACAAGGAAAAAGGGGCGTTTTGTTATGGTAAAAAATTCAGTCATTTCGATTATTTCTCAAAAAGAAAACGAAGAAAATAAAGGGTCTGTTGAATTTCAAATATTTAGTTTCACCACTAAGATAAGGAGGCTTACTTCACATTTGGAGTTGCACAAAAAAGACTTTTCATCTCAGAGAGGTTTGCGCAAAATTTTGGGAAAACGTCAACGACTACTAGCCTATTTGTCAAAAAGAAGTAGAGGACGCTATAAAGAATTAATTAATGAGTTGGATATTCGAGAAATAAAAACCCGTTAATTTGAAGCATGATACCATTTGATGAGTTTAGTCGTTTAAATTTTAATGAACTTCTTTTTACCTTCAGAAATGCATGGAAGACTGACTCGGGAAAAACTTATGATTACACCAATTACAAGAAACGACCTCATGATAGTGAATATGGGTCCTCACCACCCATCGATGCATGGTGTTCTTCGACTGATCGTTACTCTCGATGGTGAAGATGTTATTGACTGTGACCCTATATTAGGTTATTTACATAGAGGAATGGAGAAAATTGCGGAAAATAGAACAATTATACAATATTTGCCTTATGTAACACGTTGGGATTATTTAGCTACCATGTTTACAGAAGCAATAACCGTAAATGGACCTGAACAGCTAGGAAATATTCAAGTACCTAAAAGGGCTAGCTATATTAGAGCTATTATGCTGGAGTTGAGTCGTATCGCTTCCCATTTGTTATGGCTTGGCCCTTTTATGGCAGATATTGGAGCACAGACACCCTTTTTCTATATTTTTCGAGAACGAGAATTGATATATGACCTATTCGAAGCTGCTACTGGTATGCGCATGATGCATAATTATTTTCGTATTGGAGGGGTCGCTGCTGATTTACCTTATGGCTGGATAGATAAATGTTTGGATTTTTGCGATTATTTTTTAACTGGGGTTGCTGAATATCAAAAGCTTATTACACGAAATCCTATTTTTTTAGAACGAGTTGAAGGCGTAGGTATTATTGGCGCAGAAGAAGCACTAAATTGGGGTTTATCAGGGCCGATGCTACGAGCTTCCGGAATACAGTGGGATCTTCGTAAAGTTGATCGTTATGAGTGTTATGACGAATTTGATTGGGAAATTAAATGGCAAAAAGAAGGGGATTCATTAGCCCGTTATTTAGTACGAATCAGTGAAATGACAGAATCCATAAAAATAATCCAACAAGCCTTGGAAGGAATTCCAGGGGGGCCCTATGAGAATTTAGAAAGCCGGCGCTTTGATATTGATAGAATAAAAAACCCTGAATGGAATGATTTTGAATATCGCTTTATTAGTAAAAAGCCTTCTCCCACTTTTGAATTGTCCAAGCAAGAACTTTATGTAAGAGTCGAAGCACCAAAAGGAGAATTGGGAATTTTTCTGATCGGAGATCAGAGTGTTTTTCCCTGGAGATGGAAAATCCGACCGCCGGGGTTTATCAACTTGCAAATTCTTCCGCAGTTAGTTAAAAGAATGAAATTGGCTGATATTATGACGATACTAGGTAGTATAGATATCATTATGGGAGAAGTTGATCGTTGAAATGATAATTGATATAACCGAAATAGAAGCTATCCATTCGTTTTCCAGATTGGAATCTTTAAAAGAAGCTTATGGGATGATATGGATGCTTGTCCCTATTTTAATTCTTGTATTAGGAATTACACTGGGTGTTCTAGTAATTGTTTGGTTAGAAAGAGAAATATCTGCAGGGATACAGCAACGTATTGGACCCGAATACGCGGGGCCTTTGGGAATTCTTCAACCTTTAGCCGATGGTACAAAACTACTTTTCAAAGAAAATCTTCTTCCATCTAGAGGAGATACTCGTTTATTCAGTATTGGTCCAGCCATAGCAGTCATATCCATTTTACTAAGTTATTCAATAATTCCTTTGAGCTATCGTTTTATTCTAGCTGATCTTAGTATTGGTGTTTTTTTATGGATCGCCATTTCAAGTCTTGCTCCCATTGGATTGCTTATGTCAGGATATGGATCAAATAATAAATATTCTTTTTTAGGTGGATTAAGGGCTGCTGCTCAATCAATTAGTTATGAAATACCATTAACTCTATGTGTATTATCAATATCTCTACGTGTGATTCGGTGAGACATAAAAATTCCCCCATTTCTTTGTTTTCTAACAAGAAAGTCAAATAATTTGAATATGTATTTTTTTTTATTCATAATTGGGTTGATAAATTAAACCAGTATAGTTATATGAGTGAAATAAAACGACTTAGAAATTTGCTGTTAAAAGAATGAAATCTCATTTCCTATGTACAAGAATTAAGTGAAAGTAAACATAAACAGTCAAGGCTGTTTACCCCAAGATTGGCTGATTAGTCATCATGGCTTGAAGCGGGTTTAAAAGATCAATTGTATGGGTTTTTTCTATACTATATAGATGTATTATCCTAATGAAAGATTCAAAAAAACGAGTGGATGGTTAGGAAGACCAAGATACACAAAGGATTAGTAATGGAGATTTTGAAAATTATCCAATAGGATATTTTTTTATAGAAAAATAATTCGAATTGGGGCTTTAAGTTGGTAGAAATTTTTAAGAAGTACTCCCCATGATTTCGACCCAGAGTATGTTCCTGTCCACCGATTAAGTAAATAACTATCAAAACGAAAAAATCTTTTACTTTTAATAATGGGGATAATGCTTCTTTTCTTAGAAAGGAGAATAGGAATAAAAATTTCTTGTTATATAATGCCTAAATTTATTTTCGTAATCGAAAATGAGAAGTTGAAATATCAAATATCTATGCGATATTCCTCTAAAAAGTATTTTTTTCATTCAAGGCTAAAGTTTTTAATCAACAAAGAAAAATGAAAATTCTTAAAATATGAGATCAATTCAGAAGCACTTTTTATTATATTCTAATCATAAATCTAGCAGACAGAATTCCATTAGTCTAATTCTAGGCCTTAGGATAAGAGTTTTATTCTCTATATATAAGATCCTACAAACACATCAACAAACACATCAAGATAAATAATGTTGAAAGTTTCTTAGATTTATTTGTGACCTATGAGGAGCCGTATGAGGTGAAAATCTCATGTACGGTTCTGTAATAGCGATGAAAGCCGTGATGTTATTGTCGACTATGATTATCTAACAGTTTAAGTACAGTTGATATAGTTGAAACACAATCCAAATATGGTTTTTGGGGATGGAATTTGTGGCGTCAACCTATAGGGTTTATCATTTTTCTAATTTCTTCTCTAGCCGAGTGTGAGAGATTGCCTTTTGATTTACCAGAAGCAGAAGAAGAATTAGTAGCTGGTTATCAAACCGAATATTCAGGTATCAAATTTGGCTTATTTTATGTTGCTTCATATCTAAATCTACTAATTTCCTCATTATTTGTAACAGTTCTTTACTTGGGGGGGTGGAATCTTTCTATTCCAAATATATTTGGTCCTGAGTTATTTGACATAGATAAAAGAGGGCAGGTTTTTGGAACAATAATCGGTATCTTTATTACACTGGCTAAAACTTATTTGTTCTTATTCATTTCTATTGCAACAAGATGGACTTTACCAAGGCTGAGGATGGACCAACTATTAAATCTTGGATGGAAATTTCTTTTACCTATTTCTTTAGGTAATCTATTATTAACAACTTCGTTCGAACTTCTTTCACTGTAAAGGAATAGAATATTCTATTCTTCATAACTTGTCTCAAACAAGAGAAAGAAACGAGTCAAAATTTTTATAGATATTCCGACATGTTCCCTATGTTAACTCGTTTCTTGAACTCTGGTCAACAAACAACACGAGCTGCCAGGTACATTGGTCAAGGTTTCGTGATTACCTTGTCCCACTCGAATCGTTTACCTGTAACTATTCAATACCCCTACGAAAAATTGATTACATCAGAACGTTTCCGAGGCCGAATCCACTTTGAATTTGATAAATGCATTGCTTGTGAAGTATGTGTTCGTGTATGTCCTATAGATCTACCCGTTGTAGATTGGAAATTGCAAACGGATATTCGAAAGAAACGATTACTTAATTACAGTATTGATTTTGGAATTTGTATATTTTGTGGTAATTGTGTTGAGTATTGTCCAACAAATTGTTTATCAATGTCCGAAGAATATGAGCTCTCCACTTATAATCGTCATGAATTGAATTATAATCAAATTTCTTTAGGCCGGTTACCGGTATCAATAATTGAAGATTACACAATTCGAACAATTTCTTCGAATTTACCTCAACTCAACAACGTATAAAACTCTCGATTCAAAAAAAAGTTTTTGGTTTTTGGAGTTAAAGAAATGAAGTTTTTGCTTGGTCAATACAAAAGAACGACTGGTTAGTGAGGGTTGTGGCTTTATTTTTATTTAAAATAAAATGAGTTTCTATTCGAATAATGTAATGATTTAATAATATAAAATATAAAGAGAAAGTTTTAACCTTTGCTTTCGAAACTAAATAAAAGCAGTCCTCTATTTACATACAATCCAAATCTTTCCCATTCATTCAAATTCATTAAGAAGTGGGTTAAAATAAACAAAAAAGATAACTTTTTTTTCCTGGTCAGGTCAACAAAGACATGAAATATTTCGATTTTTTTTATAAAATCAAATGGATTTACCCGGACCAATACATGATTTTCTTTTAGTCTTTCTAGGATCGGGTCTTATATTAGGAAGTCTGGCAGTAGTATTACTTCCGAATCCAATTTATTCGGCCTTTTCATTGGGATTGGTTCTTTTTTGTATATCCTTATTATATATTCTATCAAACTCCTATTTTGTAGCTGCCTCGCAGCTCCTTATTTATGTAGGAGCTATAAATGTTTTAATAATTTTTGCTGTGATGTTTATGAATGGGTCAGAATATTACAAAGATTTTCATCTTTTAACGGTTGGAGATGGAGTTACTTTAATGATTTGTACAAGTCTTTTTATTTCACTAATTACTACTATTCTAGATACGGCCTGGTATGGTATCAGCTGGACTACAAAATCAAATCAGATTTTAGAACAAGATTTGATAAGTAATAGTCAACAAATTGGAATTCATTTAGCAACGGATTTTTTTCTTCCATTTGAACTCATTTCAATAATCCTTTTAGTTGCTTTAATAGGTGCTATTTCTATAGCTCGTCAATAACAAATCGTTAAAACAAGTAATTAAATTCAAATACAATTAACTAACACAAAAGGTATAATTCCTTAATTTGAATTACTATTTCAAAATAGAATAAAAAGGCTTGACTTTTTTTTATATCGATCTATTACCAATCTATTTCCTTATTTCATATTTGTTAGAATCGAATCTTTTGAATCATTGTTCAGATTAAAACGAATCAAAATTGATCTTGATAAGGAGTTGATTAATGATGCTCGAACATATCCTTGTTTTGAGTGCCTATTTATTTGCTGTTGGTATCTATGGATTGATCACAAGTCGAAATATGGTTAGAGCCCTTATGTGTCTTGAACTTCTGTTAAATTCAGTTAATATAAATTTTGTAACATTTTCTGATATTTTTGATAATCGCCAATTAAGAGGAGACATTTTTTCAATTTTTGTTATAACTATTGCAGCCGCTGAAGCAGCTATTGGACCTGCTATTGTTTCGTCGATTTATCGTAACAGAAAATCAATTCGTATTAACCAATCAAACTTGTTGAATAAATAGTATTCATTATTGTATCAGTCGAAAATTGAATATTTATAAATAAGTTCAAATTAAGAGGTTTGAGGCGGTAAAGGTAAGGGTATGGTCGTGGTCGCAAAAACACAGGAAATTAAAGTATTTTGGTCCTTCATAAAGAAATTCGGAAGTAAATTGATTATGATCACTCATTGATTCGTCCGGTATCTAACTAGAGGATTCATTTATAAGTTAGTTTACTAGACCGAAAATTTATGTATGACGTTCAAAACGTATAGATCCAATGTCACATTCAGTAAAGATTTATGATACATGTATAGGATGTACCCAATGTGTCCGGGCGTGCCCCACTGATGTATTAGAAATGATACCTTGGGATGGATGTAAAGCTAAACAAATTGCTTCTGCCCCAAGGACCGAAGACTGTGTTGGTTGTAAGAGGTGTGAATCTGCGTGTCCAACGGATTTTTTGAGTGTTCGAGTTTATTTATGGCATGAAACAACTCGCAGTATGGGTCTAGCTTATTGATCTTATTGATACATTCCATAAAATTCTACTTGAACCCATTTTCTTTTTTTTACCGACAAAACTCGTGCTCAAAATCAAATTAAATTGAGCACGGGTTTTTCTGGCCCAAGCGTATCTTGTTTTTACCACGAACCATTTTCCCTGTTTAACAATAATTGCAGTTTTGCCAATATTTGCAGGTTGCTTCGTTTTTTTTCTTCCACATAGGGGAAATAGAATAATCCGTTGGTATACTATATGCGTTTGTATCTTAGAGCTTCTTCTAACGACCTATGCATTCTGCTATCATTTTCAACCAGATGATCCATTAATCCAACTAATGGAGGATTATAAATGGATCTTTTTTTTGGATTTTCGTTGGAAATTAGGAATAGATGGACTCTCTATAGGACCTATTTTACTAACAGGATTCATTACTACTTTAGCTACTTTAGCGGCTTGGCCAGTTACTCGAGATTCTCGATTATTTCATTTCCTAATGTTAGCAATGTACAGTGGACAAATAGGATTATTTTCGTCTCGAGATCTTTTACTTTTTTTTCTCATGTGGGAGTTAGAATTAATTCCCGTTTATCTACTTGTATCCATGTGGGGAGGAAAAAAACGTCTGTATTCGGCTACAAAATTTATTTTGTACACGGCCGGGGGTTCTATTTTTCTTTTAATGGGAGTTTTGGGCGTCGGTTTATATAGTTCTACTGCACCAACATTAAATTTTGAAATATTGACTAATCAGTCTTATCCTGTGGCCTTGGAAATATTATTTTATATTGGGTTTTTTCTTGCTTTTGCTGTTAAATTACCAATCATACCCCTACATACATGGTTACCAGATACTCACGGAGAAGCACATTATAGTACTTGTATGCTTCTAGCCGGAATCTTATTAAAAATGGGAGCGTATGGATTAATTCGGATCAATATGGAATTATTTCCTCATGCTCATTCTCTATTTTCTCCTTGGTTGATAATAGTGGGCGCAATGCAAATAATTTATGCAGCTTCAACATCTCTTGGTCAACAGAATTTAAAAAAAAGAATAGCCTATTCCTCTGTATCTCATATGGGTTTCATAATTATAGGAATTGGTTCCATCACGGATATGGGGCTCAACGGAGCCCTTTTACAAATAATCTCTCATGGATTTATCGGTGCTGCACTTTTTTTATTGGCCGGAACAACTTATGATAGAACGCGTCTTCTTTATCTTGACGAAATGGGTGGAATAGCTATCCCAATGCCAAAAATGTTCACGATGTTCAGTAGTTTTTCGATGGCCTCCCTCGCATTACCGGGTATGAGTGGTTTTGTTGCGGAGTTAATAGTATTTTTTGGATTAGTTACTAGTCCAAAATTTTTTTTAATGACAAAAATCCTAATTACTTTTGTAATGGCAATTGGAATTATATTAACTCCTATTTATTTATTATCTATGTTACGCCAGATGTTCTATGGATACAAGATATTTAACCGCCGAAACTCTTATTTTTTTGATTCTGGGCCGCGAGAGTTATTTCTTCCAATTTCTATTTTTTTACCCGTAGTCGGTATTGGTATGTACCCAGATTTCGTTCTTTCACTATCAGTTGAAAAGGTTGAAGTTATCCTATCTAATTCTTTTTATAGATAGTTTTTTTATTAAAAAAAACGAAAACAACGATCTTATCATTTATAACATTTATAAAAAGTTTCGTTGTACAATGACAAAAAGAAGGCTTTTTGTTCTCTTGTGTTAAATAAAAAAAATGAATTTGAACTAGTGAGAGCCCCGCGAATCAAAGTCGCGGGGCTCTCACTAGTTCACACAAAGCTTTTTAGCTGATATACGTTGTATGCTTTTCTATTCTTATTGGTTCCTATTGGTAAGAACCCCACTTTTGAATTTAATTAGATATTAATGTAAATGAACCATAACTATGTAACCCCATTCCTAATAGATTTACTCCAAAATAGCATATCCAAATTATAAGAAATCCAATAAAGGCTACAATTGCCGAATTTGTACCCTTCCATTTTATATTTGTTTGAATATGTAAATAAATTGCAAATATGATCCAAGTAATAAAGGCCCAAGTTTCTTTTGGGTCCCAACTCCAATAGGATCCCCATGCTTCGTTAGCCCATACTGCTCCAGAAAGAATTCCTATCGTTAAAAAGAGAAATCCTAGACTAATAACCCGATAACTCCAATAATCCAATTGTTGAATCAATTGTGACTTATAATAATTTATTGGAGAAAAAAAATAAGTTTTTTGCAAAACATTGTTTTCTTTTCCTTGATGCATGTATTGCACTTTATCAAGTAAAAATGAATCGTTTAAATTTAATAAACGATTATTCGTAGAAAAAAATCTTTTCTTTTGTGGAATTGTAATGACTAGAAGTGATACTGATAATAATGATCCACATAAAAGGGCTACATATCCTAATATCATCATACTTACGTGCATTATTAACCACTCGGACTGAAGGGCAGGTACTAATATTGTGGATTCGTGTATTTCGGTTAAAAGACCTGAGGTAGCAAAGCCCTGGGAAAAAAGAGCACTTGGACTAATTATTGTGTTTAGAATAGTTTTCTTTTTTTTGAAATATGGAACGATATAAATAAAGGAAAAACTCCACGAAAGGAAGATTAACGATTCATATAAATCACTTAGTGGAAAGTGTTTTGAATAAATCCAACGAGAAATTAATAATCCTGTTATACACAAAAAAATCATTATCATGCCCTTTTCGGATGAATTATATAATTTTACGATTTCATCGACAAAAAAGGTTATCAAATGAATTGTAATTAGAATTGAAACAGTCGAAAAAGAAATATGAATTAATATATGCTCTAAAGTTGAAAATATCATAAAAAAGTTCCTTAATTATAAAATCGGAAATGGAATTCATTATTATTCATTATAGGATCTATTTTATTTATTTTTTTAGGAGATGACATGCCATGCCGCTACTCGGACTCGAACCGAGATGCTCTAGCACTGCTTCCTAAGAGCAGCGTGTCTACCAATTTCACCATAGCGGCTTGTCTTGACCCCATAATAACCTACGAACAGGAAATAGTCTAGATTTAAGAATTCAATTGGGTGCAATATTTGAGAGGAAAGATGAAAATCAATGAAGAAAAGTTTGTTCAAATATGTACTTCAAGGTTCATTATTTTAGGTTAGGGTTTTAGTTTTATTGTGGACTTTAGACTCTTCTCGGCTTGAGCTCTTCGACAATCAGCGAGTTTTACTATGAATTAAGCCCCCTACCCCCCCCAAAAAATCTGTTTTATCAATGAACATAAAAATATTTTTGTTCAAAATTCACACATATTTATCCAGAATATTTTTATTAAGTGTTTTTTCGTGAATTGATTGCGAGAGATATATCAGCTATATATAAGAATTTATAGAAAATATAGAAAATAAAGTTGTAAAAAAAAGAAAATCTTAAAAATATTAATAGTACAAATAGGTTGATCAGGAAAATAAGACTCCTGTCCTGGAAAGAAAAAATATTCAAAATAGAGTATAGAGTATCTTGTGTTGTTTTTTTTTTTTTTTTTACAAAAAAACTTTGTTTGAATTCGGTCAAAGTAAACAAAAGAATTCCATTTCCTATGGATTAATTCACCAGGAAATGGAATTGGAGAATTTTCTTTTGGAAAGGGAAGGGTTCCACTTTTGAGTCAGGTTGGTTTAGATTGTTCTAAGGTTTTCTGCTTTATTTCTTAATAACTTATTTTTTTATTTTATTTGTTTGTCCCCCCAAAAAACTTTTTGAAGTCCCGGTAGAAAGAGATTTCGCTAAAGAAAATGCTTTTAACGCCGCCCAATAGCCTTTCCTTTTCCAAAAATTTTTACGAATACGCTTTTTTGATCCAGAAGTACGTTTTTTTGGAACTGCCATTTAAATAAAAATTAAGAGATTTCTTGTTGGTATAGCTGGATGTGAAAGACATTTATTGTTCAAAAAAAATCTGCGCTTTTCTAGAGAATTTTTTTCTAAAATTCTAAAAAAACGGCCTATGAACGATATGGTAAAATCGCATAAAATTTTTCTAAAAAAAAAGAAGAATATTTTTAGTAACTTGTCAAAATTTGAGTTTAATTTGAAAATTAAAAGGAGACTCTTAATTAATCTTTGTCTTTCATATGAGTTGACCCATTGGAACTTCTTGATTTGAATATTTGAAATATTTAGAAGAAATTTAGAAAGAATAAGTAAAACGAAATACAAATTAATAAATTCTACTATTTAAGTTAGTGCATATTTTCATTTTTTTATTGACTCCTTTCAAAAAATCCGATAAATCGGAACGAATTAATTACGAATTTAAAATTTTTTATGCAACAAACATATCAATATGGGTGGATTTTACCTTTCGTTCTACTTCCAGTTCCTATGTTAATAGGAGTGGGAATTCTTCTTTTTCCGACAGCAACAAAAAATCTTCGTCGTATGTGGGCTTTTCCAAGTATTTTTTTGTTAAGTATAGTCATGATTTTTTCAACGAATCTATCTATTCAGCAAATAAATAGCAGTTCTATCCACCAATATATATGGTCTTGGACCCTAGATAATGATTTTTCTTTAGAATTCGGGTGCCTGATCGATCCACTTACTTCTATTATGTCAATATTAATTACTACTGTTGGAATCACGGTTCTTATTTATAGTGATAATTATATGGCTCACGATCAAGGATACTTGAGATTTTTTGCTTATATGAGTTTTTTTAGTACTTCCATGTTGGGATTAGTTACTAGTTCAAATTTGATACAAATTTATTTTTTTTGGGAATTGGTTGGAATGTGTTCCTATCTATTAATAGGGTTTTGGTTTACGCGACCTTCTGCGGCAAATGCTTGTCAAAAAGCATTTGTAACTAATCGTGTAGGCGATTTTGGATTCTTATTAGGAATTTT